AAGAAATCTAAAATACGTATATGATTATTACATTATGTAAATATCAGAATGAAGATAGAAAATAGAAATCTATTTGTATATGAAAATAGAAAATAGAATCATTTTAGAATATTTTTCTTTTCTTTTCTTATTTTTTTTCTATTTGTATGTTATGATATTCTTGAGGGAATTTTGAAATTTATGGAATTAAGTATTAAGTATAGATAATGACTAATAAAGAGTAATTTATATTGAACAATATATGTCTTTCACATACAACGATAAAAAGGAGTAACCTACCTTTTGAATGGCAGTTCCAAAAAAACGTACTTCTATGTCAAAAAAGCATATTCGTAGAAATCTTTGGAAAAAAAAAGGATCTTTAGAGGCAGTAAAAGCTTTTTCTTTAGCTAAATCTGTTTCCACCGGACAGTCAAAAAGTTTTTTTGTGCGACAAAAAAAAGTCTTGGAAAAATCTTAATTGACATGTTTCAAAGAACTTCCAAATTTCCATTTTTGAATTGTAAGACAAATTATTCAATTTTACTAAATTGTATTTGTATTTCACTTCTCATATTAGTTAGAGCTAGGTAATATGAAAAAGAAGAATCTTTCTGTCTACTTTATTCAAAGTACTCAGTATTGTGTATTTTATTCTTTTTTAGCATTTTTTTCGATTTTTTATAGTCTTTATATATCTCTATGAATTTTATTTCTTTTCTTTTTTTTATTGTTTATGTTCTATTTTATTCTATTTATTTCAATTTCTATTGATTGATATTGAATTCGTGAGATGGTTTTTTCTTTCCTATGAATTGTGCTTTTCTATTTTGAAAAGCACAATTATGATAGACAAAGAAGAATCTGAATATTTCATTCTACTTTATACTAAGGTGTTGGATCTCAAAATCGTTAGAAAAGAATTATTAATTTTATACCCCGACTGAGAACGAAACTATTGAGTTCTGACTCTTCTGGATAAACAAGAGCTAGGTTTCTAGTTTCTAGTACGGAAAAGTTGATTATTCAAACTGAACTTACGAAGATACTAATTAAGTATTCTTGATATTTTCTTTATATTTAACATTTCCAGACGAATGGAAATGCATCTTTCTTCATTGTTTCCTAAACTCTATTGAATATCGACAATTCAACATGAATTTACTATAATATATATAATTATTGAAATATATGATTATTTATGATTATTTAAGGTAAGCCGCCATGGTGAAATTGGTAGACACGCTGCTCTTAGGAAGCAGTGCTAGAGCATCTCGGTTCGAGTCCGAGTGGCGGCATAAAGAATTATTCATATTAATAATATAGACACAATAGATCTAATAGAATCTAAAAGAGAATATTTAAAATATTCTCTTTTAGATTCTATTTAATCCCCTCCCCGATTTCCATTATTTAAAAGGGACTCTTCTTTATGATATTTGCAACCTTAGAACATATATTAACTCATATTTCCTTTTCGATCATCTCAATTGTGATTCTGATTCATTTGATGAACTTATTAGTCTACGAAATTGAAGGATTACATAATTCGTCAGAAAAAGGGATGATAGCTACTTTTTTCTCTATAACAGGGTTTTTAGTTATTCGTTGGATTTCTTCGGGACATTTTCCCTTAAGTAATTTATACGAATCATTAATCTTCCTTTCATGGAGTTTATCCATTATTCATATGATTCCGTATCTTGGGAATCATAAAAATGATTTAAGCGCAATAACTGCACCAAGTGCCATTTTTACCCAAGGTTTCGCCACGTCAGGTCTTTCAACTGAAATGCATCAACCCGCAATATTAGTACCTGCTCTACAATCTCAGTGGTTAATGATGCATGTCAGTATGATGCTATTGAGCTATGCAGCTCTTTTATGCGGATCGTTATTATCAGTTGCTCTTATAGTGATTACATTTCAAAAAAGAATCGATTCTTTTTTGAAAAACAAGAATTTTTTCAGTTTAAGGAAGTCATTTTTCTTTGGTGATATGGAATATTTGAACCAAAAAGGAAGTGTATTAAAAAATACTTCTTTCTTCTCATTTCAAAATTTTTACAAATATCAATTAATTCAGCGTTTGGATTATTGGAGTTATCGTGTCATTAGTTTAGGGTTTACCTTTTTAACCATAGGCATTCTTTCTGGAGCAGTATGGGCTAATGAAGCATGGGGTTCTTATTGGAATTGGGACCCTAAGGAAACTTGGGCATTTATTACTTGGACCATATTTGCAATTTATTTACATACTAGAACAAATCCAAAATTGCAAGATCAAGGGACAAATTCGGCATTTGTAGCTTCTATAGGATTTCTCCTAATTTGGATATGCTATTTTGGGATCAATCTATTAGGAATCGGGTTCCATAGTTATGGTTCATTCCAATGAATATATAATTGAATAAAAGAAGATACATGAAGAATACATAAAAAAATCGTCTGATACACAATGCAATGAAAATTTGTGCGAGTTTTTGAGAACCGTTTAAATAGAGGAATTATTCAAAAGGTTCTCAAAAACTTTAGATTTATTTCATTACAATTAGAATTCACCCTTCCCTTTTTTTTCATTGTAAAACGAAGAATCGTGAAAATATGAAAAAAAAAGTTTCTTTCCAATTAATGAAATTTATTTCATTTAATTTAGTATTGAATCTAAAAAAAGAATTAGTATCTATAAAAATAATTAGATAATAGAACTTGTACCTTGTCAACCGATAACGGGAGAACGAAATCAGGATAAAAACCAATTCCTATAATTATGAAACCCATGTGAGATACGGAAGAATAGGCAATACGTTTTTTTAAATTGCGTTGACCGAGAGAAGTTGAAGCTGCATAAATGATTTGTATTATTCCTACTATCACCAACCAGGGAGATAATCTAGAATGAGCGTGAGCTAATAATTCCATATTGATCCGAATCAATCCATATGCTCCCATCTTTAATAATATTCCAGCTAAAAGCATACATGTACTGTAATGTGCTTCCCCGTGGGTATCTGGTAACCATGTATGTAGGGGTATCATCGGCGATTTGACAGCATAAGCAATAAGAAAACCAAAATAGAGTATTATTTCCAATGCTGCAGGATACGATTGATTAGCTAATTTTTCTAAATCTAATGTTGGTTCATTGGAACCATATAAACCCATACCTAGAACTCCTATTAAGAGAAAAATGGAACCTCCGGCAGTGCACAAAATAAACTTTGTAGCCGAGTACAGGCGTTTTTTTCCTCCCCACATGGATAAAAGTAAGTAAACAGGAATTAATTCTAATTCCCACATGATGAAAAAAAGTAAAAGGTCTCGAGAAGAAAATGATCCTATTTGGCCACTATACATTGCTAACATCAAGAAATAGAAGAATCGCGGATTTCGAGTAACTGGCCAAGCTGCTAAAGTAGCTAAAGTAGTGATAAATCCTGTCAGTAAAATGGGTCCTATGGAAAGTCCATCGGTTCCCAGTCTCCAGTGAAAATCAAAAAGATTGATCCATTTATAATCCTCCTTCAATTGGATTAATGGATCGTCCAATTGGAAATGATAACAAAATACATAGGTCATTAGAAGGAGCTCTAGGATACATATACATAGAGTATACCACCTATACACCTTATTTCCCCTATGAGGGAAAAAGAAAATTGAAGAACCCGCGAATATGGGCAAAACAAGAAGTATTGTTAACCAAGGAAAAGAACTCGTGATAAAGACAAGATAAAATTAGACCAGAAAAGTCCGTACTCGAGAAAAGAAAATAGATTATTCTTCTCCCGAGCACGAGGTTTTGTCGGTAAAGAGGAATCAAATGATTCAAGTGGAGTTTTTTGTCACATATCAATAAGAAAGACCCATGCTGCGAGTTGTTTCATGCCATAAATAAACACGGACACTCAAAAAATCCGTTGGACAAGCGGATTCACATCTTTTACAACCTACACAATCCTCGGTTCTTGGCGCAGAAGCAATTTGCTTAGCTTTACATCCGTCCCAAGGTATCATTTCCAATACATCCGTGGGGCAAGCTCGAACACATTGGGTACATCCTATACATGTATCATAAATCTTTACTGAATGTGACATTGGGTCTATAAATTCCAGTTTTGAACACAAAAGATTTTCGATCTGGTAAAATAAGATAAGAAAAGGAAAGAAATCATAGATTTTCTATTGTAGACACCAGACGAATCAATGATTTATCAAAATTTGAAGAATCAATATATTTTCTAATCTGTTTATGAGAAAGGGCCAAGATACTTTGATTTCCATTTCAATAATCATGAAATATGAGTTTACGAATTCAATTCATGTGAATTTTCCTATCTTTCTATTATATAGAAAGATAATTAAATTAAGGATATTCTGATATATTATATATCAGAATAGAAGATAAATACGTTTGTTATTAGGTTAGTTATAGAATAAGTTCGTAACTCTAAATCATAAATCTATATGAAAAAAGAGAAGAAAGAAAAATAAAAATCTTAGATTCTCTTATTATTCTAATTCTATTAGATTCTATTTAGAATATTCTATCTAAAAGTCTTAGGTTTTGATTTCTATGTGAAAATAGAAGAATTCTAACTAATTATTCAGCAAATTCGATTGATTGATACGAGTTGATTTTCTGTTACGATGGATCGACGAAACAATAGCTAGCCCAATAGCTATAACAAAGATTGAGAATATTTCTCCTTTTAATTGCCGACTATCAAATATATCGGAAAATGTGACAAGATTTATATTCACCGAATTCAGTATAAGCTCAAGACACATAAGTGCTCTAACCATGCTTCGGCTTGTGATCAGTCCATAGATACCGATAGAAAATAAATAAACACTTAGAAAAAGTACATGCTCTAACATCATTGATAAATCCCTCATCAATCTCGATTGATTTCAATATGAACAAAAAGGAAACCGATTCAGTTGACTAGACTAGAAGAATTACATAACAAAAGAAGATATTCACAGTAGATTGAAACAAAATAGATTAAATCCATTTTCATTCTTTAATTTTCAAAAAGGAAGTTCTTATTTCTTATTATATTAGAATTCTATTATTGACGAGCCATAGTAATTGCACCTATCAAAGAAACTAAAAGAATTATAGAAATGAGTTCAAAAGGGAGATAAAAATCTGTGGATAAATGAATCCCAATTTGTTGAACGTTACTTATTAAGTCCTGTTCTATAATCTGATTTGATCTTGTAGTCCGAAAAATTCCGGACCATGACGTATCTGGGATAGTAGTCATTAATGAAAAAAAAATACTTCTTTTATTCTTTGAATTCTATATTTACATATTGAATTATATGAATTAGATTTCTATTTTCTAGTATTGAAATCTCAATTCATTTTTTATCTATTTTCTAGAAAATAGATAAAAAAGAGTTCATGTTCCACCGAATCACACGTAGAGATATTGCTAACACACATAGAGTTAATGGTATTTCATAACTAATCGATTGAGCCGCAGCTCGTAGACCGCCTGAAAAGGAATACTTATTATTTGATCCATATCCTGACATAAGAAGACCAATGGGGACAATACTTGAAAGGGCAATCCATAAAAAAACACCTATACTGAGATCAGCTAAAACAAGGTGATATCCAAAAGGAATTACTAAATAACTGAGTAGAATTGATATAAACCCTATAGAGGGTCCGACCCTAAATAAACGAATATTACCTCTAGATGGAAGAAGATCCTCCTTCAAAAGTAGTTTGGTCCCATCCGCTAAAGCTTGAAGAATTCCTAACGGGCCGGCATATTCAGGTCCAATACGTTGTTGTATTGCTGCAGATATCTTTCTTTCTAACCACACAATGACTAATACCCCCATTGTGATTTCTAAGACAAGGATTAAAATAGGGACAAAAATCCATATGAATCCATAGACTTCTTTTAAGGATTCTAATCTATAAAAAGAATTAATAGTTTGTATTTCTGTCGTATCAATTATCATTTCAACGATCAACTTCTCCCATAATGATATCTATACTACCTAGTATCGTCATGATATCAGCCAATTTCATTCTTTTAACTAGCTGGGGAAGAATTTGCAAATTGATGAAACCGGGTGGACGAATTTTCCATCTCCAGGGGAAAACACTACTATCTCCTATTAAATAAATTCCTAATTCTCCTTTTGGGGCCTCTACCCTTACATAAAGTTCTTGTTTTAACAATTCAAAATTGGGTGAAAGTTTTTTAGTAATAAATCTATATTCAAAATTATTCCATTCGGAATCCTTTGTCCTATGAAAACGCCGGTTTTCTAAATTTTCATAAGGTCCTCCAGGAATTCCTTCTAGAGCCTGTTGAATGATTTTTATGGATTCTTGCATTTCACCGATTCTTACTAAATAACGAGCTAATGTATCGCCTTCTTTTTGCCATTTGACTTCCCAATCAAATTTATTGTAACACTCATAGCGATCAACTTTACGAAGATCCCATTGGATTCCAGAAGCTCGTAACATTGGTCCTGATAAACCCCAATTTATTGTCTCCTCCCCACCAATAATGCCCACTCCTTCAACTCGTTCCAAAAAGATGGGATTTCGCGTAATGAGCTTTTGATACTCAACAACTTCTGTTAAAAAATAATCACAGAAATCAAAACATTTATCTATCCAGCCATAAGGTAAATCCGCAGCTACTCCTCCGATGCGGAAATAATTATGCATCATCCGCATACCTGTGGCGGCTTCAAATAGATCATATATGAATTCCCTCTCTCTTAAAATATAGAAAAAGGGAGTCTGTGCACCAATATCGGCCATAAAAGGGCCAAGCCATAACAAATGGGAGGCTATACGGCTCAGCTCCAGCATAATAACTCTGATATAACTGGCCCTTTTAGGCACTTGAACACTTTCCAATCGTTCTGGTGCATTTACTGTTATTGCTTCTGTGAACATAGTAGCTAAATAATCCCAACGTGTTACATAAGGCAAATATTGTATAATTGTTCGGTTCTCCGCTATTTTTTCCATCCCTCTGTGTAAATAGCCCAATATAGGTTCACAGTCAATAACATCTTCACCATCCAGAGTAACGATCAGCCGAAGAACACCATGCATTGATGGGTGGTGAGGACCCATATTGACTATTATGAAATTTTTTCTTGTAGCCGGTACAGTCATATTTTTTTCCTTAATTCATTATTTCATGAAATTCTTAAAATGAAAAATATAAAAAAAGATAATAACTGAAACTAATAATAATAAGAAAAGAATGAAAAAAATAAAAAATAACAAGGATAATAAGAATAAAATAATAAGAAACTCAAATAAGAAATTCAAATTTAATTAACGAGTTTTTGGTTCCCGAATATCTAACTGATCCATTAATTTCTTATAACGCACTTTCTTTTTCTTTGACAAATAAGTCAATAATCGTTGACGTTTTCCCAGAATTATTCGTAGACCTCTTTGCGATAAAAAATCTCTTTTGTGCAATTCTAAATGTGAAGTAAGTCTCCGTATCTTACTGGTGAAATGGAATACTTGAAATTCAACAGACCCACTATTTTCTTCTTTTTCTTCTTGTGTAATAACTGAGATGAATGAATTTTTGACCATAAATTAAGATTTCTATCTTTCTTTTCTGTGAATTTTACGGATCAGGAAAAATAATAATATTTCTTATGTCAGTTATTTTCATCTAGTATACATCAAAATTGGATTTCATTCATATACTACTTTGTTTTTTCTTTATGTGGTTTATGTTTCTATGTTTTGTATATTTGATTCAAATATACAAAACATATATGTATTCACGAAAGAAAACAATTTATTTTTATTTTACTTAAAAGGATTCCTTTATTCCTAATGAAAATTGATACACTATTCAATTACACTATGAAATCAGCATCATGTAGTAGAATGTTACACAGTGTATATGTTTCGGCTTTCATCTATGAATCTACCAAATATGTTACACGATATGTAGGAAATTCACTATAGATTTTTTTCATTTTTCATTGGAATTGAATTCATTCTGAATTGTGAATACATATGTATTCTTGACATACTGAAACGACTGCTGTTATTGGTATCAAACCAATAGCGATTCATACAAGCTACATCTTCTAATCGAAAATTGGGCCAAAGAAACAATTTGAATTTCATGAAATCTTTTCTATCTGTATTAATATGTTTGTCCTCATTCAAAAATTGTCCACAGTTTCTTATTTTGTTTTCATTGCAAAATCTTGTATTTCTATCCACAACATGAAAATTCCGGGAATTGAAACAAATTCGAATTCGAAATTCTCTACGACGTCTGGGAGATAGAATATTTTCAGGAACAAGTAAATCATAATGATTTTTGTCTCCACTCAAAAATATGTTGCTGTGTCGTGCAATGGATTTTTCAAAACCCCCTTTCTCAATATATCTTTTTTTTGTGTATTTTTTATTTGTTTGATGCTTTTTATTATCGACCAATGAAATATCCATAATTTGATATATAATATATTTTCCTTTCCTTTGTATAGATAGACAAATTGGTTCAATAATAAATATTCCCTTTCTTATCAATTCTGCAAGAACTAGGTCCTTTTGAATCAGCATTTCATCTATATTTATTTCACCTCTTTGAATCGAAGATATAGCAATTTCCTTTGGATTTCTTAGTCTAAGTAGGAGACAATATATCCTGATATTTTTCATTATTTCTTTCTTCAAGGGATCAGACCATCTTAGTTGAAAAAGTAAATATTTTTTCAAAAAGAAATCTAGTTCCATTTCATTCTTGCTCTTATATTGTTTCTTTTTTAGAACCTTTTTCATTTCTAATCTTGCGTAATCTTCTTCAACAGTTTTTTGATTTTCTTTTTTGATTTTTCGTAGATTCCATACAAGATTTCCTTGGACCTGTTGTTCATTCTCTTCCTGCTTGGAATTTCCTAATTCACGATCTTTTTTTTTCTTAGATAATTTCTTTGGATTTATGTTAATGCTTTTACCTTTTTCATTTATAGAAAAATTAAAAAAGAGTGATTTGATTGGGATGATCCAAGGTTTAATTTTATATACATCAAAAAGTAGCACAAATTCTGGGAAGAACCAAGTTTCTAGATTGGATATAGTATCATGATTTGATGCGGTATCATAGAACCTTTCTTTATTCATTCCCATGCAATCAAAAAAGTTTCTTTTTTGATTGCATGGTTTGATCTCTTGATGAATTGTAGGAAAAAAAAGATCTTTTTTTTCCATTTTTTTTAAATTCTTAATTTCAGTCTTAATATCTTTCTTCATCTTGATACCAATATGTAAATCGGTCCAGATCTCAATATTGGTATCAAGATGAAGAATTCTACAATCAAGATATTTTCTATCCAAATTTGTATTCCTATCAATAAGATATCCTTTTTCTAGATAATTATTACTAGGTATACTTACCAATACATAAAATGATTCTGGTTTCGATATATTGAAATGAGATAGAATTTCTTGGTCCCCATTTATTTCTAATGTTGATCCAGAAATGTATAAATTAGGAAGGTTTATGTATTTATATGAGAAAAGATCATATCTGTAATGTTTTTTCCATTTGTCTTTTTGACTCATAAATGAATTTGCTGCATAGTCATCTTTTTTCATGGAATAAATAAATTGGTATTTTTGATATAAATCCAATTGGTTTGATTCCTTGTTTTGAATCATACGATGTTTATTGATTCTATTTCGCCATTCTTTAGGTACTAATGGAGACCTTTTTTTTTGAGATAAATCGTATTGATAATGACCTTTTAACCAATTTTTCCATTCGTTCATTACATACGTATGAATTTTATTATGTGAGTTAAATATTCCATGTATCATACAATAGTCTTTGAAATTATCCTTAAAAAAAGGATAGCTCCCTTGATATTTAAGTACAGGTCTCAATTGATACTTATTAAGTAACTGGTTTTGTGATATTTTGTAAAAAACATATGCTTGGGACAGGGAAGATAAGTTCCAATAAGTATTGGAATTTTGATTGCTATAAGTATTTGAAAACGATTTAAATTCTTTTATAGTCAAAAGAAAATTCATTGTATTTTGATTTGTTTCATCAATTCCTTCTTGTTCTTTATTTATTTCATTGTTGTAAATGGATTTAGTAAAGATCTTTTTTGTTGATTCAAAGAAAAGTTGTGCATTTATCTTAGAAACGGTAATGGTACATAGAAAAATATCTATGTATATTTTTTCAATGAATGATTTGATAAAGTAGTGTGATTTACGCATTAATCGGATATTTTTCCTTTTTAATATTTTCAAAATATGTTTCTGTGATCCCGATCCTTTATTATAAGAAATTAGAACTATTTCTTTTTTTTTCTTGTCTTTTGTAGTTTGTTCAATTTGATTCCTTATTTTGATTGTATTATCAGAAAGGTCTTTCATTCTTTTTTCTATTACGGACGATTCGCGAATAATCTTATTATTTCTTTTGAAATCTTTTTTGTTTTCATTCGATTCATATACTTTTTCTTTCCTTAATTTCAATAAGAAAATTGGATTTACTTTCTCCAGTTTTTTCATTATTAGTTTGATAATTTGAACGACCCCTTTTTTTTTTTCTTTTCGAATTTTTAGAAAGGATTTTATTTTTTTATTTATTTTATTTAAAGATTTTAAAACTTTTGAAATCTTATTTTTCACCTTTTTTTTTCTTTTTTGGAGTTCTTTATAAATAGGTTCAAAAAAAAAAGGTCGTTTTCGGGGAGAACCAAAGGGAAGTTCCGCTTCCATTCCCCAGACTGTTAAAAAACAAAAATTTGTTTTTTTCTCTTTTTTTTTCATTAGATCTCTATGATGAGATTGTCCCTTAGATTTTCTCCAAGGTTTTAGACAGAAAGGATATAGAATCTTTATCTGAATACCATCTATTAACCAATCTTGGGGAAATTCTGTTTCTGATAATTGAACACCATTATAGGTGCATTTAATATGGATTTCTCTCTTCCATTCTTTAAAATCCTCGTTCCACTCGGGAATTTGGAATAATAACATACGGAAAAGGTTTTTGGCTATTATTAATGAAGGCAATAGAATGTATTTTCTAAGAAAAGCTTGGGTTATTAACATCAAACTTCTTATTACTTGAGTAAATATAAAAGCATCCCAAGCTTCTGATATTTCTATCTGTTCGTTTTTATATCTTTTTTCCTCTTTCTTCTTTTCTTCTTTTTTATCATCATTTTCAAAATAGGAAATTTTTAATTCTGATTCTTGTTCTCTGCCCATCCAATTCCTAAAAATTAGATTCTTCATTTCGTTGATATAAAAAGACGAAAAAAAAAACATTTTGTCTAGACGATCCAAAAAAAGTGGGGAATGTACATTTACTTGAAAGAGGTCCCAAATAACTGTTTTACGTCTTTGAGCGCGCATGGATCCTTTGATTATATTGCGACGAAAATCCGATTGTTGTGAGTAACGTATCAAAGCCACCTCTCCCTCTTCCATTGGATCATCATTTTTATCATTGTTACTAGTATTCTGAATACTAGAAATAGTAACAGAATTGGTATTCTGATCATTATCATTATAAATTATCACAAGTTTGGCTCTTCTTGAATGAATCTCATGATCGTCTTCCTCCAATTCCTCTCCATTTTCTTCTTCCTCTTCTTCCAAATTCTCGGTTAATTTGTATGACCATCGAGAAACCTTTTTACTGACTTCTTCTATTCTAATTCCAATAGATTTTTTTTTCATTGTTTTTTGATCTTTTGTATGTGTTGTAATTACATCAAATACAAATTGCAAATATTTTGCTTGACTTTCTGAATCAATTCCTTTTTCTTCTTTAGAATTCAAAAATGATTGACGGTGGAGTTCTACGGAATCATTAATAAGTAGATAATGAATCTTATTTATAAAAAAATATTCTACTAAATCTTCTGTATCTGTATAAGTATTCATGATTACGCGTGAATCTAATTCTTTTCTCGTTCCTCGATATGGTCCGTTGAAAAAAGGATCATATGCTTTTGGCAAACATTTTTTTTTTTTTTCATCATCACATAATATGGTTCTTTTTTCAAGCATATCCAGACTAGAGGATCCCTCATTTTTTTCTATAATTTGGATTCGGCTTTTCAATTCATTTTTCAAATTGCACTTTTTTTTTTCATTAGTATAAATCCAAGAATTATAAAGATCTTCGTCGTATAGTTTTTCTATTATGTATAAAGAAATTCTTTGTTCTAGCATTTCCGAAAAAGTCGATAAACTGGGCGGATATGTAAAGGATATTCTTTGTTTCCCATCACTTTTACATGTAAAAAAAAAAAATTGTGACATTTCATTGCGTAAAGCATTTTCTAATTTCTTATTTTTTATATATCGTAATGGACGATTCCATCGCTTAAAATCGAAAAGAAAAGTGACAAAAGTTTTTTCAACTTTTTCAACCCACATATTCCTTTTTTTCTTTTTCTCTTCTTTCAGTCTTCCCAATTCCCAATTCTCTTGATGGGTCTCCAGATCAGAATCT